CGAAAGATGGCTGAGGGTATAGGCGAAGGATTGTAGCTCTTTTTACGAGATTTTTCTCTCTTTTGATCAGACAACAGCTTAGAAGCTGATATTTGACGTCCAAGGTCATTATTTTTTTTAAATTATTGTCTGTTTTATTGTGTGTGGGTAGCATATAATGTTTGATATGTCTTTGTTGTTTGTTTCTAGTTTGGTTTTTAGGTTTTTGTTGTTGTTGCCTCTAATGCAGCAGCCAATTAGGTTTGTTGTTGTTATGCTTATTATGGCTGGGAGGTTAAGGGCTTTTTTGGGGTTAGCCGGTGTTGTTTGGTATGGGTTTTCTTTGTTTTTAATTTATGTTGGGGGTCTTTTGGTAATGTTTGGTTATGTAGTGGTTTTGGTCCCTAATTTTGTTTTTAGTTGGTTTAGGGTTGGTTTTGTTTTTTTTTTGGGGGTTTTGATAAGGTTTGTAGTGTTTTATAAATTTGATTTCTTTGATGGTGTTTTTGATATGGCGTTGGAGTTATACTCAGATATGAGATTTGTGGTCTTAGTTGGATTAGGGGTAGTCTTGTTTTTAGCGTTAGTGTGTGTAGTTAAGGTTTGTTATTTTCATTCTGGGTCTTTACGTCCTTTTGTGGCTTAGTTGAATACTTTTGTTTATTTTAAATGTTTAGTCCTTTGCGAAAAGTTCATCCTGTAATAAAGCTAGTAAATAGAGCAGTTGTAGATTTACCGGCTGCCAGAAATCTTTCTTCTTGGTGAAATTTTGGGTCTTTGCTGGGTTTATGTTTGGTGATTCAGTTGGTTACGGGTATTTTTTTGGCTATGCATTATGTGGGGCATGTAGACTTGGCTTTTTCTTCGGTGGCTCATTTGAGGCGAGATGTTAATTATGGTTGATTGTTGCGAGCTGTTCATGCTAATGGTGCGTCGTTGTTTTTTGTTTGTTTATATTTTCATGTGGGGCGGGGTATTTATTATGGTTCTTATATTTTTATACATACGTGGAATGTTGGTGTTATTTTACTTTTGTTAGTTATGATAACGGCCTTTGTTGGATATGTTTTGATTTGGGCGCAGATGTCATTTTGGGCGGCTACTGTTATTACTAATATTTTGTCGGCTTTACCTTATGTTGGGCGAATGTTGGTTGAGTGGATTTGAGGGGGTTTTGCGGTGGATAGAGCAACCTTAACTCGATTTTTTTCGTTTCATTTTTTATTTCCGTTTATTATCGCGGCGTTGTCTGTGCTTCATATTGTTTTTCTTCATGAGACTGGTTCTAGGAATCCTCTTGGGTTGAATAGAGATAGAGAAAAAGTGTCTTTTCATGTATATTATTCTATTAAGGACTTGTTTGGGTATGTTTTTGTTTTATTTTTGTTTTTTTTGCTGGTTTTTGTTGCACCTTTTTTATTAGGTGATGCAGAAAACTTTGTTCCTGCTAATCCTCTTGTTACTCCAGTACATATTCAGCCTGAGTGGTATTTTTTGTTTGCATATGCTATCTTGCGTTCTATTCCTAATAAGTTAGGAGGGGTGATTGGGCTTGTAATGTCGTTGTTGATTCTTTTTATTTTACCTATTACTCGGGTGGGGCAGTTTCGTGGAGAAGTATTTTATCCTGTCGGGCAATTTTTTTTTTGAGGATTGGTTGTTGTTTTTATTTTGTTAGGGTGGATTGGTGCGTGCCCTGTTGAGGCTCCTTATGAAAATTTGGGGCGAGTATTTACTGTTCTTTATTTCTTATATTATTTAATGGTTCCAGTTGTGCAGAAATTGTGAGATTGGTTGTTATTTTAAGTTAATCGTTTGGCCTGTGGGGGTTGTTTGTTTTGAAAGCAGAAAGAAAGCGTTCGATTCGCTTAGCGGTTTTTATGTAAGTGAAAGTGGTCAGAAGAAACGTGTTCTTCTTCTTCCGATTTACAAGATCGACGCTTCTTTAAAGCTTTGGCCACCCTTGAAAGTCAAATTAGTTTATGTCTGTTGAGTTGTATTATGGAGCGGGTGTGGTAGGAATTATAATTGTTCTTAGTTCTTATGTGAGTTTGTTTGTAGAGCGTGGGCATTTGCTTATAGTTTTATTGATTTTGGAAGTAACAATGTTGGGGATTTTTTCTTTTTTATGTTTGGGTTTAGATTTTTTTAACGGTGAGGTGTATTTGTGTCTTGTTTTGATTAGCTTTGCTGCTTGTGAGGCTGCTGTTGGGTTGGCGTTGTTAGTTTCGTTAATTCGAAGTCATGGGAATGATTTTGTTTCTGTTTTAAGAATTTATGAATGTTAGTTGGGTTTAGTTTGTTCTTTGTTATTGCAAGTATGTTTTTTTTGTCTAATAAGAAATATTTATGAGGCAGTGTTGTGAGGAGTTTTTTTATTCTTTCTTTTTGTGGGCTTTTTTGTTTGAGGTCTTATGGGTGATGAAATGTGGGGTCTTTTTATGGCTTAGATGTAATGTCTTCTTCTTTGATTATTTTAAGATTGTGGTTGGGTGGTTTAATGTTGAGAGCCAGCTGGATAATTAAGATAAAGCGAGTTGAGGATTTTCTTTTTTTGTTTATGGTTAGGATTTTAGTTTTTGTTTTGGTAGTATGTTTTAGGGTAAGGAGGTTTTTTTTGTTTTATATTTTTTTTGAGTTGTCTTTGGTTCCTACTTTTTTGTTAATTATGGGATGGGGTTATCAGCCTGAGCGTGTTAGGGCTAGAATGTATATGGTGTTGTATACTGTGGGGGCTTCTTTACCTTTGCTTGGTGGTATTTTATTTATATTTTTTAGTTTTGGTCATTGTTCTTTTTTTCTTGGTTGAGATTTAATTTTTTTAGCTGGTATTTATGGAAAAGTTTTTTTTTTTATTTTCGTTTTTGCTTTTTTGGTTAAGATTCCTGTTTTTTTTGTTCATTTGTGGCTCCCTAAAGCACATGTTGAGGCGCCCGTTGCTGGATCTATGATTCTTGCTGGTGTTCTTTTAAAGTTGGGTGGTTATGGTCTTTTGCGCATTTTAGCCAATTTAAAGGTTTATTTGGCTTTGGGTAATGTTTTTTACTTGGTGATGGTGCTTTGGGGTGGTGTCTTAACTAGATTGATTTGTTTGCGACAAGTTGATATGAAGGGGCTCATTGCTTATTCTTCAGTGGGTCATATGGGATTTTTAGTGGGAGGAGTTATAAGGAATAATGTTTGGGGGTGGCAAGGTGGATTGTTGATAATATTAAGGCATGGGTTGTGTTCTTCTGGTCTTTTTGCATTGGCTAATGTCTGTTATGAGAAGGTAGGGTCGCGAAGTATATTAATGACTAAAGGTTTTTTGTCTTTGTACCCTTTCCTTTCTTTCGTTTGGTTTCTTTTTTGTACTAGAAATATGGCTGTTCCGCCATCTTTAAATTTGGGTGGAGAAATTATGTTGTTTGTTAGGGTTTTGAGGCAGGGAGTTGTTTTTTTTGTTAGTATTGCGTTATTAAGGTTTTTAGCGGGGGCGTATAGGCTTTATTTATATACGGGGAGTCAGCACGGGGAGATTAGTTCTAGGAGTGGGCAGTATGCGAGAGTTAGCATGCGTAATTATTTGATATTACTTTTGCATTGGGTTCCTTTAAATGTTTTATTTTTAGGGTTTGGGTATGTTAGCGAATGAATTTTTTAAAGGTGGTTTTTAGTGGTTTGAGATTTGATACAAGTAGTTTTATTTAAGAATAGTAGTTTGTGGGGCTAAAGGTGCTTATAATTAAGTTTTGTATAATTATGCTTTGATGGAAGTATTATGTGAGGAGGGTATTAAGAATTTTAATGTATTGCTTTTTTTTGTTTTTTTTGTTAATGTTGTTTTATTTACTAAAGTCTGATGTGTGTGTTTTTTTTTCTTGGGAGTTGTTTAGAGTGGGTGGAAGTAGAGTAGAATTTAATGTTGTTCTGGATTGAATTAGCGTTAGTTTCTGTGGTATTGTAATGTTGATTTCTGGGAGTGTTCTGTGATTTTCTTCGGAATATATAGATGGTGATCCTTTTCTTAGTCGTTTTAGTTGACTAGTTTTTCTTTTTGTTTTGTCTATGAGTTTTGTGATTTTTATTCCGAATGTAGTTAGTATTCTTTTAGGTTGGGATGGGCTGGGGTTGGTTTCTTTTGTCTTGGTTATTTATTATCAAAATTATAAGTCATTGAGAGCGGGATTAGTTACGGTTTTAATAAACCGTATTGGAGATGTATTGATTTTGTTGTCCATTGGGTGGTTATGTTATAATGGTTGTTGGAATATTTTTTATTTAGATCAAGGTTCTTTGAGTTTTTTAATTTGTGGGTGTGTAATGGTTGCTGGCATGACTAAAAGTGCTCAAATTCCTTTTTCTAGCTGATTGCCTGCTGCGATGGCGGCCCCTACGCCAGTTTCTGCCTTGGTTCATTCTTCTACTTTGGTTACGGCAGGTGTCTATCTGTTGATTCGGTTTTATTCATTTTTAGAGATGTTTTGGTGGTTTAAAGTTATGTTGTTGTTGGTGGCTACTGTGACTATGTTTATGGCGGGAATTGCTGCTAATTTTGAAAATGATTTAAAAAAGGTTATTGCACTGTCCACGTTGAGGCAGTTAGGAGTTATGATGGGGTCTTTGGGGTTGGGTTCTTGAAAGTTGGCTTTATTTCATTTGTATACCCATGCTTTATTTAAGGCGTTGCTGTTTTTATGTGCGGGTGCTATTATTCATCGGTCTCAGCATAGACAGGATCTGCGAAATATTGGGATAATTTGGAATCAGATGCCTATTTTTGTAAGGTGTTTGCATGTTGCTAATTTAGCCCTGTGTGGCAGTCCTTTCTTGGCTGGTTTTTATTCTAAAGATTTGATTTTAGAGGGAAGCTTGTTTTGAGGAAGTAATCTGGTTATTTTGATTATATTGTTTTTAGCAACTGGGATGACGGTTTCTTATTCGCTTCGGTTGTCTTATTTGTCTTTGTGGGGAGGGTATAATTTTTATGTTATACATAATTGAGGGGGTGAAAAGGTAAGAGAAGTAATTCCTATGTTGATCCTTATGTTTGGTGCTGTTTTTGGAGGAAGAGGATTGATGTGGCTCTTGTTTAGGGATAGTGATTTTATTTTGCTAGGGGGGTTTATGAAGTTGTTGACATTATTAGTTAGTGTAGTTGGTGGTGTGGTAGGTTGAAGGCTTAGCAGAGTTAGGGATTATGCTAAGCAGAAAGATATTAAGAGCTTTGTTGTTACTTATTTTGGGCTTGTTTATATGTGATTCTTGGTTGAACTAAGGACTCAGGGGGTAGTTAAGAGTGTTTTGAGATCTGGTTATGTTTCTTTGTATGTTTGTGATCGTGGGTGGGAAGAAATTGTAAGGGGTGAGGGAGTGTATTATTTTGTAAGGTTTTTTAGAGAAGGCTTACCAAAGTGAAGACATTATAGGGTCTTGGTTTATATTAGAGCTCTTATGTTTGTTATAATGTGTTTTTTGTTTTGTGTTTTAGGTTAGTAGATGGTAGCTTAGTGTTTTCAGAAAAGCAGGTATTTATTGGTTCTGTTTATAGTGTAATTAATCACGTTAGTTTTTCGTTCTAAAGATACGAAAAAGTTCGTTAAGCAGTGGTAATTGTTTGTTTACTATATGATATTTTGGTAATTTGATCGGGTTATTTTTTATTAAATAAATTTTATTTGAAAACTTTGTTTTACTTTATTAGTATAAAAAAGTATAGCTGTCTTCCAAACAGCAGGTTTAAGTTTTTAAATAGAGTATATGGTTCGTAATCCGTTTCATTTAGTTGAATTTAGTCCGTGGCCATTAGTTGGGTCTGTAGGTGCTTTTTTTTTAACTGTGGGGTTGGCTTCCTGGTGTCATGGGTATTCTGTTGGGGCGATGTGTGTGGGGCTTTTTGTTATCTCTCTTACTATAATTCAGTGGTGGCGTGATGTAATTCGGGAGAGAACTTATCAGGGTTTTCATACTGTGCAGGTGTCATTAGGGTTGCGATGGGGTATGATTTTATTTATTATTTCTGAGGTTTGTTTTTTTCTGGCTTTTTTTTGAGCTTATTTTCATAGGAGATTGTCTCCTAACTCTGAATTGGGTTCATGTTGGCCTCCAGTAGGAATTGATACCTTGAATCCTTTTTCTGTGCCTTTATTAAATACGGCTGTTTTATTAGCTTCTGGGGTTAGTGTCACTTGGGCACATCATGCTTTGATGGAAGGTAATCGAGCAAATGGTATTCAGGGGTTAATTATGACTGTGTTATTAGGTGTTTATTTTACTTTTTTGCAAGCGGGGGAATATTGGGAAGCTCCTTTCACTTTAGCGGATGGGATTTATGGTTCCACTTTTTTTGTGGCAACTGGTTTTCATGGCCTTCATGTTTTAATTGGGTCTTCTTTTTTGGTTGTATGTCTTGTTCGGTTGTTAGTTCAGCAGTTTTCTGGGGCGCATCATTTTGGGTTTGAGGCAGCGGCCTGATATTGGCATTTTGTTGATGTTGTCTGGTTATTTCTTTATTTGTGTATTTATTGGTGGGGGTCATAACAATGAAATAAAGTGTGAGAAGTTATATAGAATTTTAATTTGTTCGTAGAGAAAAAAGCTGAGTGTTTTATGTAAAATTTTAAGTGGTGGGTAATAGAGAAAACAGCTATTTTAAGATTTAGCGGTAATTTGTGTGAAGTGTCATGTTGTTTTCTTAGGTAAGTAATTGTGTATAAAATAAAGAAAAATAAGAAATAGACTTTTGTTTATATAAAATTAAAAATTATTTTGGTCTTAAGTAACTAATTGCAAGTGTTGAACTTTTGATTCAATAATGGTTGTTTTAACCCTAGGGCGTAGTACTTTATGTAAAAGGTCTGTTTTGCATGCAGAGATAGGGTTTTTGGGCCTCTAGGCCATTTGTAAATTTGCAATTGGGTTTGAGGTAATTTTGTGAAATTTTTTGTTAAAGATGTAAGGAGATTGTTTTGGGAGTGGGGCTGCGATAGCTTAAGAAGAGAGCATGACACTGAAGCTGTTAGGGTAGTTTAATTAACTTTGCAGCAGTTTTTATGTTCTTAAAGTAGTTTTTTAATTTAAGCCAGATGTCGTTTGTTTGTATAAAATAGTGTAGGTGTATGCACGGGGATTTTTGGAGTCTCAGGAACTGATTTCCTTCAGTTTTTATAGTATTAATTTTGAAGTTTTGCTTGACTAATTATTTGGGGGGTATTTTTAAAGCAAAATGTGACTAATAATGAATGTGTAAGTAGTGCAGTAGGTTATTTTGTTTGTGTTAAGACAAAAAGTACTGAAGTTGGTATGTGTAGTTTCGGCCTACAAGGAGGACTGTTGTCCTTTGTTTTGTTAAGAAGCTTAGTATTTATCTGGTGGGCGAATGTTTGAATAAGAGTCGCGAGTGTGATATCTGATTGTTACTCAGAAGGGATATATTAAATTTGTATTTATTCAGAAGTGGGGTTGTGGTTTTTTAGGTTTCACGCCGGAAAGAACGGGTTACGTTGATGGTGTAAAATATAGAATTATTTTCTTGAGGCCAGAAATGTTAGTTGTTGTGTTGAGAGTTTTGATGAGATTTATTGTTTCTGTTATTGTTTGTGCAGGAGCATGATTATTATCTCAACGGAGAAAGTATGATCGGGAAAAGAACTCTCCTTTTGAGTGTGGGTTTGATCCGAAAGCCTCTGCTCGAGTTCCTTTTTCTATACGGTTTTTTTTGTTAGCAGTAATTTTTTTAATTTTTGATGTTGAGATTGCTTTGTTATTGCCGTTTCCTTTTGTGGGAGTTGGGGTTTTTAGTATTGTGAGAGTTTCTTCTGTTTTTGGGTTTCTGGTCGTGTTGCTTTTGGGGCTTTTACATGAGTGGCGAGAAGGTTCACTGGATTGGATTGGGTAAGTTGTATTACAATAAAAAAATTAGCTTATTGTGTTAGGGTTTTGTCAAGGGCGTTATAATTTATTTGTAAATATGAGAAATAAATGGTGTATGTTTTTAAATATTTGTTTAGATGGATTAATGTGTGGGCTTTTTTAACTTTCTATAATTTACCATAACGGAAAAAAAAATCAAAAAATTGTAAATCTTCTCGTTTTAACAAAAGTTACTTTTTTAGGACAAATAATTGTTGTGAGAGTTTTAAAATTTTTTTTTAAAATGGGATTTTTTTTGAGGGTTTTAACAACATTATTGCCTAAAACTTGCTTTTATTTTGCTTAATTTTGGTTTTTTGTAAGGAATGGTTATAATAAAATAAAAAAGTGCGAGGTCAATGTGTTTAGAAAGAATTGGGGAAAAAATTTTTTCTTTTTCGCAACCGGTATCGTCCTATAAGAAGAAGAGAAGAATAAGGATATTTTTGTGTATAAAAGTAAGAGATAAGAATAGAAAAGAAAAAAAGACATGTGGGGCAGATAGATTAAGACAGGGGCTGCTAACTTTTGTTTGAGCGGTTTGATTCCGTTCTTGCCTTTTATGCTTTTAGGGTTTCCTTTTACTTTGGGGTTTGGTGTGTTATGTGTTGTCGGCAGGCTCATAAGTTTGTCTGCTTTTCACTGATTGGGTATTTGGTTTGGCTTAGAGTTGAATTTGTTAGGTTTTATTCCGCTGTTGGTTCAAGGAGGACTGGATCAGCAGGTAGAGAGGTCTGTCAAGTATTTTATTGTTCAGGCACTTGGGAGAAGGTTTTTGTTAGTAGGGGGTTTTGCGCAGGGGGTGTTTTATAATTTGTGGGGAGTTGGAGGTGTTTTATTTGTTTTGTTATTGGGTTTGTTTTTGAAGTTGGGAGTTGCTCCTTTTCATTGGTGGGTTCCTTCTGTGATAGGGGGTCTTAGTTGGGTTTCGTGTGGACTTTTAGCAACTTGGCAAAAGCTCGCTCCTTTGTTTTTGTTGTTTTCTTTTTGTGGAAGTTTCTTTTATTTCTTTTTTTGTTTTGCTTGTGTGTCTGCATTAGTTGGGGGTGTTGGTGGAGTAGGGCAGGTTCAGCTTCGTATTTTAATGGCTTATTCTTCTATCGCTCATTTGGGTTGGATGATGGGGTTGGCTAGGTGTTCTGTTCTAGGGAGTTTTTGTTATTATTTATATTATTTTTTTCTTTCTGTATTTGTTTTTTTTGGTCTTGGACAAAGAGGTGTTTTACGATTTAGTCATGTGGGATATTCTACTGGCTTGTTTGTTTTGATTGGACTTGTTTCTTTGGGGGGGTTGCCTCCTTTTAGAGGATTTGTTCCTAAATGAGTTGGGTTGCAAATTGTTTCTGGGTTGGAGTTGTATTATTTGGCTGTTTTTTTAGTTGTTGGTTCTGTGATTAGGTTATATTATTATTTTAGGTTGGCTTTTATGTTGTTTATTAGTCGTTTTGTTAGTTATAAATTTTCGTTTGGGTTTTTTTCTGTGAGATACATCATATCTGTTGGGGTGGTAGTTTTTTGTCTGGGCTTTCCTTTGTATGAGTTTTTTTTTACTGTGTTATAGATTAACTTTTGAAAAAGTGTATAGCGCGTAATGCGGTGGATTTATTCTACTAATCATAAAGATATTGGAACGTTGTATTTTTTATTCGGAATTTGGTCGGGGTTAGTGGGGACTGCTCTTAGGATGTTGATTCGGGCTGAGTTAGGACAACCTGGTGCTCTTTTAGGAGATGATCAGCTGTACAATGTTATTGTTACAGCTCATGCTTTTATTATGATTTTTTTTATAGTTATGCCTGTTATGATTGGAGGTTTTGGTAATTGGTTGGTTCCTTTAATGTTAGGGGCTCCTGATATGGCTTTTCCTCGTATAAATAATATAAGTTTTTGGTTGTTGCCCCCTTCTTTAACTCTTTTGTTGGGCTCGGCTGCTGTGGAAAGGGGGGCTGGAACTGGGTGGACTGTTTATCCTCCTTTGTCTAGTAATGTGGCACATGCTGGTGGTTCTGTTGACTTAGCTATTTTTTCTTTACACTTAGCAGGTGTTTCTTCTATTCTTGGTGCTATTAATTTTATCACTACTGTGATTAATATGCGGTGGCAGGGGTTGCAGTTTGAACGTCTTCCTCTTTTTGTTTGGTCTGTTAAAATTACTGCTATTTTATTGTTATTGTCTCTTCCTGTTCTTGCGGGTGCTATTACTATGTTATTGACGGATCGTAATTTTAACACTTCTTTTTTTGATCCGGCCGGTGGGGGGGATCCTATTTTGTATCAGCATTTGTTTTGATTTTTTGGGCATCCGGAGGTTTATATTCTTATTTTACCGGGATTTGGGATGATTTCTCATATTGTTAATCATTATAGGACTAAGAAGGAAGCTTTTGGTCATCTTGGGATAATTTATGCTATACTAGCAATTGGATTACTAGGTTTTGTTGTTTGGGCACATCATATGTATGTTGTTGGTATGGATGTGGATACTCGTGCATATTTTACTGCTGCGACAATAGTAATTGCTGTACCGACTGGTATTAAGGTTTTTAGTTGGTTGGCTACGATTCATGGGTCTAAGGTTAGGTATGAGGCTCCTATGTTGTGGGCTCTTGGATTTATTTTTTTATTTACAGTGGGGGGTTTAACCGGGATTGTCTTATCTAATTCTAGGATTGATGTTTTGTTGCATGATACTTATTATGTTGTTGCTCATTTTCATTATGTTTTATCTATGGGGGCAGTTTTTGCTTTGTTTGGAGGGTTTACTTATTGGTTTCCGTTGATTGTTGGTGTTACTTTAAATTCTCGGTGGGCTAAAGCGCATTTTGTGTTGATGTTTGTAGGAGTGAATGTTACGTTCTTTCCTCAGCATTTTTTGGGCCTTAGGGGATTGCCTCGTCGGTATTCGGATTATCCAGATGCTTTTACTAAGTGAAATGTTGTAAGTTCTATGGGCTCTATAATTTCTTTTGTGGCTGTTTTATATTTTATGTTTATTGTTTGAGAGGCTTTAGTAGCTCAGCGTGGAGTTGTTTGGGGGTCTTATTTAAGAACATCTTTAGAGTGAGATAATCGATTGCCGGCTGATTTTCATAATCTTTCTGAGACTGGGTCTTTAGTCGTTTAAGGGCGGGGTAAGTTTGATTTTGGTGTTTTGAGCTTTTAAGTTAAGTTAAACTAGGGACCTTCAAAGTCTCCAATGATGTCAATATGGTAATCAAGGCTTGTGTGGGAATGTGATCTCAATGGGGTTTTCAGGATGCTGCGTCTCCTTTAATGGAGCAGTTAATTTTTTTTCATGATCATGCTATATTAGTTTTGATTTTAATTGTTAGGTTGGTGGGGTATGCGGCGTTTACGTTGATGCGGGGCTCCTTTACTAGACGTTACTTGTTAGAGTGTCAGGAAATTGAGGCAGTGTGGACTGTTTTGCCGGGTGTTGTTCTAATTTTTTTAGCGCTTCCCTCTTTACGGTTGCTATACTTGTTAGATGAGGTTAATGACCCTGGTTTGTCGATTAAGGCTGTGGGACATCAGTGGTATTGGTCATATGAATATTCTGATTTTTTGGATTTAGAGTTTGATTCTTATATGGTTGCTACTGGGGATCTGGAAAGGGGGGAATATCGATTGTTGGAAGTTGATCATCGGACGGTTGTGCCTGTGGGGGTTGATGTGCGTGTTCTTGTTACTGCAGCGGATGTTTTACATTCTTGAACTGTTCCTTGTTTGGGTGTTAAGGCGGATGCTGTGCCTGGGCGGTTGAATCAAATTAGTTTTTTTATTTCTCGTCCTGGTGTGTTTTATGGACAATGTTCTGAGATTTGTGGTGCTAATCATTCTTTTATGCCTATTGTTGTGGAGGCTGTGGATGTTCAGGATTTTGTTGGGTGGGTTGTGAGGAGAGAAGGTGTGTAGTAAAAGTGTGGGTGGGTTATTTGTTGTTGTCAGGTTATATTTTTAAAGATCTTGACTTTAAAAAATTAGTTAAATATTATAATAAAGGATTGTCAATTCTTAGTTGCTTTAATAAAAGTGTTTTTTGATGCCTCAATTAGGTCCGTTAAGTTGGTTATTTTTACCTTTTGTTGTTATTTTTTGCTTAGTGTTATTGTATTGTAGAGTTTGGTGGGCTAGGAAAAGTGATTTTAGTTTTGGAGAAAATGTTTTGGAAAAGAGCAAGGGGGGGGTGTCTGATTTTGTTTGGAAGTGATAGTTAGCTGTTAGCTGTGCCGTGTTTGACCTATTTGTTTAAGATCGGTTAATTTGTGGGCTTTTTTAACTTTCTATAATTTACCATAACGAAAAAAAAAATCAAAAAATTGTAAATCTTCTCGTTTTAACAAAAGTTACTTTTTTAGGACAAATAATTGTTGTGAGAGTTTTAAAATTTTTTTTTAAAATGGGATTTTTTTTGAGGGTTTTAACAACATTATTGCCTAAAACTTGCTTTTATTTTGCTTAATTTTGGTTTTTTGTAAGAAATGGTTATAATAAAATAAAAAAGTGCGAGGTCAATGTGTTTAGAAAGAATTGGGAAAAAAATTTTTTCTTTTTCGCAACCGGTATCGTCCTATAAGAAGAAGAAGAAGAAGAAGGATATTTTTATATATGAAAGTAAAGAAAGATAGGAAAAGAGAGAGGTGTGTGTGGATTTCCCAGTTTTTTGGGGGATGCGGGAGGTTGAAGTGGGGAATGGGTTTTTGTTTTGTTTGGGTGGTTGATGCTTATGGATATTTTTTCTTCTTTTGATGAGCAAAATGGAAATTTTTTTTCTTTGGGGGTTCCTGTTTGGTTGGTTAGAGGGTTTTTTGTTACGTTTTTTACTTATGGATATTGGTGGTGTAATGGTCGATGAGGTTGTGTGCAAGATTTGTTGAAGGGATTTTTCTGGGAGCAAATTATGCGGGGCCGAGGGCATAGTTTATCTGGGTTTAGGGGGTTTGCTAGTGTTTTAATAATTTTTTTACTTGTTTTGAATTTGTCAGGACTAATTCCTTATGTTTTTAGGGGCACAAGTCACTTGGTTTTGACTTTTAGGTTAGCCAGGGTTTTGTGGTTTAGTTTGATTTTGAGAAGGGCCTTTTATAATTTTGGTACTTTTTTAGCGATGTTATTGCCTGCAGGGGCCCCTCTTGGATTAAACCCATTTTTAGTATTAGTGGAAAGTGTGAGGCTGTTGGTTCGTCCGATTACGCTTTCTGTGCGGTTGGCAGCTAATATGGGGGCAGGTCATATTGTTTTAAGTTTGCTTGGTAATTATTTAAGAAGGGGGATTTTTATGTATTCTTTCTTTGTTGTGTTTTCTATGTTATTTGTGGAAGTATTTTATTTTATATTTGAGGTAGGAATTTGCCTAATTCAATCTTATATCTTCTTCTTGCTTTTGAATTTATATGCGGATGAGCATTCCTAGGGCTTGTAAAAGCGAAGGGGTTATCTTAATTGTTTTTAAATTTTTAGTTTATTTTGCAAAGATGTGATTAATAATTTTTTAGTGGCTTTATAGTTGAAGTAACAATATCAAATTGCAGCTTTGAAGGTATGAAGTTCATTAAGGCTTTGTAAAATAAGCTAAGATTAAGCTATTGGGTTCATACCCCAGAAATGAGACCACAAGTTCTCTTTTACAATATTAAACAGCTTGATTCTGGCTGTGGGTGCTTAGCTTTTTTAAAATTTTATACATGACAATTTAATGTGTGCTAGTGAGGATTTATATTAGTTGCTTAAAGTGAAAAAAATAAGTTTTAATGTTTTATAATGCTGGCTAATTTTAGTACATTTTCAGTATAAAGTTTTAAACTATAAGGGCGTAAGCCTGTTTTAGTTATTATTATTAAGAATTGGCAAATTTTGTGCCAGCTGCTGCGGTTATACAAGAGATTCTAGTTAAGTTAAAATGGCTTAAAATGTGGTTAGTAATAATTTTTTAGAAAAAGAAGTTAATGTTAAGTGGTAAAATGTGTAAATTATTGTTGGTTTTTTTTTTTCATAATTTTTGTATGAGGCCACGTGAGCTTTGGGTAAAAACTAGGATTAGAGACCCTACTATTCTTTTGTTTTAATTTTTTTGTGCCGGGGTATTAAAAGTGATCTTTAAACCCAAAGAATTTGGCGGTATTTTATTCTATTTAGGGGAGCCTGCCCTATAAGCGATAATCCACGTTTAAGTCTGCTCTTGTATTTTTGTTTTTGCTTGTATACTTCCGTTGTCAGCGTATGTTTTTAAATTGACTTATACGCAAAATAAATTTTTGTTTTTGATATCAGGTCGACGTGCAGCGTTTACAAGAGAAGAGGTGGGCTACATTAGGTTAGTTTTACAGTCGATTATTTGGAAGAGTATTTGTAAGTTGGACTTAATAGTAATTTTTTGATTAAAAAGCTAGTTTGAAAAAAGCTCTAAAATGTGTACAAATCGCCCGTCGCTCTTTCCGATTATGAGGTAAGATAAGTCGTAACATAGTAAGAGTAGCTGAAGCTGCTCTTATATTCAGGAAAAAGCATTAAGCAGATGCGGCTCGCTTACATTGAGCAGATGACTTGTTTGGTTTAGTCTTTTCTGACTTTTTATGTTTTTAGAATTTTTTAAAAAAATTAATTAAGAAGTTGAAAAATCATATTTTGGCATAGTATTGGTGAAAGAAATGTAGAAGTAGTTAAACAAAGTACTGAAAAGGAACCCATTTATTATATAATAGAAGTTTGTCTTACTTTTTGTATCATGGTTTAGTGAGAATAATAACTTTCAAAGTTTTTTCTCGAAATCTTTGCGAGCTATTTTGATTATGTTTAGAACTACATTTTATAATGTAGAAAAATTATAAAAATAAATCAAACTAGGGGTTAAATGCTTGTCGCGCAAGATTATAGCTTGTTTTTGTCTTGGCTTTGTAAGAAAGTAATTTTTTTAAATTTAAGGTCAGTTTGTTTTTTTGGGGATAAGCTCAAAAAATGTAAGAAAGAGGTTACTAAGTTTGTTGTGTGTAGGCGTAAAAGCTGCCATCGCTAAAGAGTTCGTTTTAGATCAAATTTTGATAAAATTATCTTCTTTGTTATAACTTAGGCAAATTTGTTTTAAATGTAAAAAATAAAAGATAATGCTAATATAAGTACTTTAAGTTGAACTTTATCTAATTAGTGGTTTATAATTTTTGTTAATTTTTAGTTTGTGTAAGTAAAAAGAAAAAGAAAAAGGAACTCGGCAAATGTAAAGCTCGTCTGTTTATCAAAAACATAGCTTGTTGAAGTTTAGTAACAAGTATCTCCTGCCCGGTGCTTTGTGTAAACGGCCGCGGTACTCTGACCGTGCAAAGGTAGCATAATCATTTGCCCTTTTATTGGGGGCTGGAATGAATGGAATGACGTGGCTTTTGCTGTCTCTTTCTTTTAATTGTAAATTGCTGTTTTTGTGAAGAAGCAAGAATGTTAAAAAAAGACAAGAAGACCCTATTAAGCTTTACTCTAAAATTTTTGGTAAAAATGTTTTTATTTTATTATATAGTTATCATGTTTCAGGGTTTGGTTGGGGTGACCGAAGAAGACAAGGATCTTCTTTTTTTTTAAAAAACTTTATGTTTCTTATTGGGCCAGAAGTTTCTGAGAATAAGAATAAGTTACTATAGGGATAACAGCGTAATTTTTTCAAAGAGTTCATATTGAAGAAAAAGATTGCGACCTCGATGTTGACTTGTTGTCTCCTGTTTTAAAGTGCCATTAGTTGGAACAAAGGTGTAGCAGCTAAAAGGGTTGGTCTGTTCGACCATTAAAACAACACGTGAGTTGAGTTCAGACCGGCGTAAGCCAGGTTGGTTTCTATCTTTTTTAATTAGAACTGGGCTTGCTAGTACGAAAGGACCGTGAGCATGCAGAAAGTGCAGTAATGTTGTGTTAGCAAATATAATGCGGTCGGCTTAGAATCGGAAGAGGTGTATAAACATACACACACAACAACTTTTTTGTTATGTTGTTGTGTGTGCTGAGGTGGCAGAGTAAGTGCGTTGGATTTAAGCTTCAAATATGGAAACATGTTTTCTTCTTAGTATAGATGCTTAGTTTATTAGGTGTAATTGTACAGATAGTGGGATTACTTTTAGCTGTTGCTTTTTATACTTTGATGGAGCGAAAAGTACTCGGTTATATTCAGCTTCGGAAAGGGCCGAATAAGGTTAGTTTAATGGGAGTGCCGCAGCCGTTGGCGGATGCTGCTAAGTTATTTTTAAAAGAGCAGGCAAAGCCTTTTCTTGCTAACTGGGTTGCCTATCTTTCTGCTCCTGTTATTAGTTTGTTTTTGGCTTTAAGGATGTGGGTGGTTTATCCGTCTTTTGGTTATGCTGTTTATAGGTTTTCATTGGGAATTTTGTTTTTTTTATGTGTGTCTAGATTTGGAGTTTATGGGACTTTAGTAGCTGGGTGGGCTTCTAATTCTAAGTATGCCTTGTTAGGTTCTTTGCGGGCGGTTGCGCAGACTATTTCTTATGAGGTTAGTATAATTTTGGTTTTATTGAGAAGGGTATATCTTGTGGGGAGGTATGATCTTCATTATTTTTTTTCTTGTCGGGAAATGGGTGTTTGAGTTTTTTTGGTTACTGCTCCGATTGCGCTTGTTTGATTGGTAACTATTTTAGCTGAGACTAATCGGGCTCCTTTTGATTTTGCTGAGGGTGAGTCTGAGATTGTTTCGGGGTTCAATGTGGAGTACAGATCTGGAGGGTTTGCCCTTATTTTTATAGCTGAATATGGGGTGATTTTAGTTATAAGTTTGATTAGGGGGGTTTTGTTTTTTGGAGGGGATGACTTTCTTTTTTCTTTTAGAGGTCTGTGTATTTTTAAGGCCTTACTTTTTTCGTTTTTTTTTCTTTGGGTGCGTGGTAGGCTTCCTCGTGTTCGATACGATAAGTTAATAGGCTTGACTTGAAAATGTTTTTTGCCTGTGTCTTTGGGTTGGTTATTTTTTGTTGTCTTGTTTGTTTTTATGT